GTTCAGTTACGTAATTACTTAAAAAAGAATAAACCTCAATTCGAAGAAATTATATCTTCTACCAAAACATTCACTGAGCAAGCGGAAGCCCTTTTGAAAGAAGCTATTCCGGAACAGGTCGAACAGTTTTTACTTCAGGAACAAACATAAATTCACCACTCTTATTATTAAAGAATAATAATTGAGAAATAGTTCTGATTCAAATCATTAAAAATAGATTTCTTGGTATAGCCATAAAAAAAAAAAAAATAGATGGAAATAAATTGCGTCCAATAGGATTTGAACCTATACCAAAGGTTTAGAAGACCTCTGTCCTATCCATTAGACAATGGACGCTTTTCATTCCTATTTTTTGAATTCTTTCTTTCTCTCGGATAAAATGTGATTACGATTACAAGGAAAATCCTTTAGGTAATCAAGGATTAGGTAATCAAGGATGCGTACCTACATTTATAATACAAATTTATAATACATAATTCAGGAATAGAGTATTAAGCGGGTAGCGGGAATCGAACCCGCATCGTTAGCTTGGAAGGCTAGGGGTTATAGTCGACGTTAGTTGATCATTTTTAACGTCTCTAATTCAAAACCGAACATGAATTTTTGGTTTCATTCGGCTCCTTTATGGAAAATCTATATATTCCCATCTCAGAGAATAAAGGATATCCATAACATCTATGTCTGCTTTTATGTCTGAATGCATCCAAAGCTACTCGCTTTCTAGATGATCCCTCTAGACGAGGGGGAGGGGGATCATATAAAATCCAAATCCGTTTAGTCTAGTTACTTCGTTCCCTATTTCTACTCAACTCACAGGATCCTGAGGAAAAGATTTTGGTTTCCACCGAGCTGAAATGAAACAATACGCCGATGATTTTAGTAAACCAAAATCATCATTTTTTAGCTATTGGCTTCAATATCTCCTTATCTCCTTTACAACATAAAAAATTGAAGATCTAGTTACGATTGGAAATAGACTTTTGTATCTTTATCCATGGATCCTTTACTCATACTCATTCAATTGGAAGAGTTGATCCAATTCAAAAAAATTATGCTTCGCGACCTCATAATCCAATTTTGTCTTTATTAAATTTATAATTGACCCTTGGATACAAATCGTGAGAAGTTTTATTCTTCCTCAATATGCTATTGAGAGGTAAAGGATTAAACCTTATTTAAGAAATAAAGTTTTTTGTCAGAATAAGAAAAATAAAAAACTGAAAGACCCCTTAACTTTTTTAGGGGTTAATAGAACGAATCACACTTTTACCACTAAACTATACCCGCTACAATTTCATTATTGTATATGAATGGAGCCTTTGTCGAATATCGAATAAAGGGGGATGTGATGAAGCACAAACCAAGATAGCATCAGAATAATGAAAACTATAGCATTAACATTTATTTCGGACTTAAAGAAAGAAAAAGATAAGGGGAAGAGCAAAAAGGACTTATTTAATTATATCTTATATAATATATATATATTATATATATAAATATATAATATATGTGTTTAATATTTCAGTTTATTGTTTATTTAATAGTTTATTTAATATATGTATAATGTATGATATGTGTCTGTATAAGAAAAATGACATTTCCATCATAGAATGAGAATCTAAATTGCCCCTGGAACTTCTTTAATAACAAATCTTTTTGATTCGATATCAAATCATGATTAAATCGTTTTATTTATTCTATATAACTATGTAAACGATTCATTGGAACAAAAAAATAAAGAAGTAATTGCCCGGCCAGTACTTAAGCGGGCCGGGCAAATTTCCTACAAAATAAAAGTAGGGTATTCTTTCTTCAGTTTCGAATCATTATATAAATTGAATTGCTGATCTGATCAAAATTTTTGATATCATATAATATCGTATACTTATATATATATTGATATTGAATTGATTATTTTTTATATCTTTCTATTCTAATTCTAAATAAGAAAAGAAAGGAAGACGAGGGTTTTTTGATCAATCTTGACTTCAACTTTACCTATTACATCACATAAAAAATTTTTAATTTTGAGTTGGGAGAGATGGCTGAGTGGACGAAAGCGGCGGATTGCTAATCCGTTGTACGAGTTTTATTTGTACCGAGGGTTCGAATCCCTCTCTCTCCGCTATCCCTCATCACTATTTGAAAAATCAGGATCCCTTGATTAAAATAGTTATAGTTAATGGAATAGATAAAATTAGAAGAATAAAGAATTTATAAAAAAAGCAAGGAAGAGCTAAAAATATCTTATGTTATGTTTATTCTTCACGTCCAGGATTGCGTCCTGGATCATTAGATAAGAATCCGAAGATGAAGAGAGAAACAAAGAATATCACTACTGTATAAACGAAGAGTTTGAGAGTAAGCATTACAAAATCTCCAAGATAAGATCATTTTTTTTTTTTTTTTTTTTTTAGGGGAATAGATTACCTATTTTTTTTGTACCACATATGCTATTTTGACATATGACCTATCTCAAACTGAAAAATAAAGTGTTTTTTTTTTTCAAAAAATCATGAATTTCGGAGAATATTAAAAATTTCATCGAAAACTTACAGCAGCTTGCCAAACAAAGGCTAAGAGAAAAAAGAATAGAGGTATAATAGGCATAATGTCTATGAGTGGATTGAAAAAAGCATAAGCCTCGGGCAATTTGACGAAGAAAAAACTACTCGAACTCAAATAAGGGATAGAATTAAGACAGATACAGATTAAACTAAAGATATTAAGCATAACAAAAATTTCGTTCTTGTAGATTAGATAATTTGATTTTGATTGGGTCATTTTTATAATATAAGGTAAAAATGAAAAAGGCAGGCCAAAAAATCCTTCTTTTTTTGATCTCTCCCAAATCAAAAACCTCTTTCAATTCTCAAACGAGAATACAAAGAATTTTACTTTCATACAATATCTTAATTGAATTCCATGTAATGATCAATTAATTTTTTATTCTATTTCTCCATGTATAGAAGCCTAGCAACAATATATTACATACTAGAATTGACGAATAACCAATATTAATATTATATTAGTATTTATTAATGTTGAATAGAAATATAAATGGGGCGTGGCCAAGCGGTAAGGCAACGGGTTTTGGTCCTGTTACTCGGAGGTTCGAATCCTTCCGTCCCAGACCCTCAGAATCAAGTGTAAAATACAGTTGGAAATAAAGATCTTTATTTTTTAATTCAAGAATCAAGAATTTTTGGGTTAATTATTCATCATTCATATTATAGGCGATACTCCTACTATTCAGATAAATATGAAGTTCATATTAAAGTTAGTTCCTTGAAGGGTCTCTATTCTCTTCCCCAAAACCTAAAGTAATAAAAAAAAAATGGTGTAGCCTAATTCTACATTTGACTTGCAATATACTAAGTAAGGCATAAAGCTTTTCATTTTATACGGATTTTGCTTTATTTCAGGTTCAAGTTCAAGCCAAGAACCTTTACGTCAATTCTATGGTAGATACGAAAAGATCAGACTTCCTATGATTATGATTTTTTAACTTCAATTTTTATGATATAAATCTTTGCTTTGTTACTCGAAAAAGTGTGATAAATTTATATATTATCGATAAACTTTCCAACCTTCATGGGTCATTGGAATAGTTTATTTTTATTTGATTAAAAATATATTTTATTCTGGAATTGGGAAAATTAATTTTATAATTTTATTTATAATTTTATATTATATATATTATGTATTGTATTTCATTATATTCATATGATATGGAGTTAAAAATGGAATCCTTGCTGAGTGAGCCCTTTACAGAAAGTAAAGTTAAAGTAAGGAAAATACTATATATAATAATAGATATTAAATATATAATATCTATTATTATATATAATATCTATTATAATATATATAATATAATAGATATTAATAAAATGGATATAAAATAGAAAGCATATTGGCCGACCATACCATATGATATATCATAATACATATTATATAAAAATATCCTAATACATATCAGTTGATCCAATGACTATTCATGATTTCATATTGAATCAATTCCATATCGGTTTTGAAATTAAATTAGAGAAATGTTATGGTAAAACTTCGTTTGAAACGATGTGGTAGAAAGCAACGTGCGACTTGAAGGACATGATTTACTGTGGATTTTTACATCCGCCATTTTCTATACGAATGAAGATGCTCTTGGCTCGACATAGTTTGTTCTGTTTTACTAGGAACCTAATTTGTGTTGGGTTCTAATCTAAAAAAAAGTACATGATGAAGCTCGAGCAGAAAGTATTAATTCATTTACCGGGGGAAGAATCTAGGGTTAGTGACACTAAAAATCAATAAGTTGAACCAACTTTGTAAATATATCCTCCATATATAAATTGAAAAGGGTTAAAATTCAAACAAGTTTAAAATAAAAAAAGTAAGTAAGATTTGTCGGAATTCGTAAAACTATTTCGATCATAAAGTGTATCACAAGGGAATCAATCTCTCATATTTCTTTCTATAGAAAGAAATATGAAAAAAGCAAAAGGTATGTTGCTATCTTTTTGAAAGGAGTAAGTATCGCCGAAGTAATGTCTAAACCCAATGATTTCACAAAACAAGGATAAAGGATTCCGGAACAAGAAAACACTATTTTCAATTGTCTCAACAATTGGATCAAAATAAAATGCGGAATAAAAATTGATTTGAGACGAGACAAACAAAAGAGGTTAGAGACGGCTCAATAAATATCTAAGGATTTCCTCAGAATTAACCAACTTGAGTTATGAGTACGAATGAGATTTCTTTTTTTAAGGAAATTTTATTTTTAAGGAAAGAGGAAGAAAAAACTACTTTAATCATAGTCTAATTCATTATTTATTCATTATTTGATATAATCATATAGTATATAGTTGCTGTTATATACAGAAATTAGAATCATTTTTTCTCGAGCCGTATGAGGATAAAACCTCCTATACGTTTCTAGGGGGGGCATTGTTTATCTACATCTATCCCGATGAGCCATCTATCGAATCGTTGCAATTGATGTTCGATCCCGAAGAGAAGGAAGAGATCTTCGAAAGGTAGGTTTTTATGATCCGATAAAGAATCAAACCTATTCAAATGTTCCCGCTATTCTATATTTCCTTGAAAATGGCGCTCAACCCACAGTAACTGTTCATGATATTTTAAGGAAGGCAGAATTATTTAAAGAAGGAATATTGGATTAACTGTTAATTTAATTAAAAAATTAAAATTAAAGTCAAAAAAATTTTAATAAAAAGAGAGGGTCCTAGCATCTATCTTTGTGTAATTATTTCTCCAGAATTTGTTTGTTCTTTTTTTGCTCATTTATTATAATTTATTTTTTATTGTTGGAATTTACCGACAAAGACGGGGTCAATTTAGGTTATTGTACCTCTATTGATTGAATCAACTCGATATTTTTCTATACTCTGCCTTTATTTATTTTTGCATTAAAATTTCTTTTCTTACTTATATTGTGCCAATCCAACACAAGGCCTTAATTTGATTTATTAAGAATTTTTTTATCAGCATTCTATTCATATTGACAATGGCGTACCGAACAAATATAATTCGATCGTAGATAAATAAATAGATTTGTTTATTCCTGCCCCATATTGCTTTTTTCTTCGCTTTATCCTTAGTCAAAAGTTAAATGATGTGTTTACTTAATTTACTGTCATACAAGACGTATAAAAAAAATGGAATTGATCAAGTGTTTTTAATCCAATTCTACTTATATTTAGTGGATTGGTGTTTATAATTGATTAAAAAATTTTTACTTTAATTTGATTTGTTGCTAGTTCAATGTTTTTATTTTGGTGGAATCCTGTATTGCAATATTGCAATCAATCCCATTTTTTTTTTTATCGTGTCTGCAATTCGGGTTGCTAACTCAACGGTAGAGTACTCGGCTTTTAAGTGCGACTATGATCTTTTACACATTTGGATGAAGCAACGAATTCGTCCAGACTATTGGTAGAGTCTATATAAGACCACGACTGATCCTAAAAGGTAATGAAGGAAAAAACAGCATGTCGTAATAATTTTTATAAAAATAGAACTTTTAATTTATCCTTACTTAACTGTAATATATTTTATATATGTTATTTTTGGAAGGAGACAAAGGAAATTCATATTTACAGTTGGGTCTAGTGAATAAATGGATAGAGTCTTTTAGGCCTAATTTTGGTAAAACAAAAAGCAACGAGCTTATATTATTAAATTGGAATAATGACCCGATCTAATTAGATGTTAAAAATAGATTAGTGCCAGTGCAGAAAAATAGTTTTCTGCGAGTGAATAATTGATTCTTTTTATTTATTTTATGAAATAAATCCTAACTATTCTCTATTTATAGGTTGGAAACGGATGTGTAGAAGAAACAGTATACTGATAAAGTAAAAAGTAAAGAGAATCAAAATTTTTCCAAAATCAAAAGAGCGATCGGGTTGCAAAAATAAAGGATTTTTTACTCTCTTGTAATTTTAACGAAGGAAAAACCCATTGTATAGAAAAGGAGAGGAAAGAGATCCTGTTGATTGGATTCTAGGTCTCCGGGGTATAGGTTTTTACTATTCTTACTATATATACTGTAAGTATTATATCTACATAATTATAGACCCTGTTCGGACCATATTGCACTATGTATTATTTTATAACCCCAAAAATGCCTCTTGTCCTATGTCTCTGTTTCAAGTCAAAATTTAAATGGAAGAATTACAAGGGTATTTAAAAAAAGCTAGATCTCCGCAACAACACTTCCTATATCCGCTTCTCTTGCAGGAGTTTATTTACACACTTGCTTATGATGATGGTTTAAAAGGTTCAATTTCTTATGAACCCATAGAATTTATTGGTTATGACAATAAATCTAGTTTAGTACTTATAAAACGTTTAATTACTCGAATGTATCAACAGAATTTTTTGATTTATTCAGTTAATGATTCTAACCAAAATGGACTCCGTGGGCACATCAATTATTTTTATTCTCATTTTTTTTATTCCCAAATAGTATCAGAGGGTTTTTCAGTCATTGTGGAAATTCCATTCTCGCTGCGATTAGTATCTTCCCCCGAAGAAAAAGAAATACCAAAATCTCAGAATTTACGATCTATTCATTCAATATTTCCTTTTTTAGAGGATAAATTATCTCATTTAAATAATGTGTCAGATCTATTAATACCCCATCCTATCCATTTGGAAATTTTGGTTCAAATCCTTCAATACTGGATTCAAGATGTTCCTTCTTTACATTTATTGCGATTCTTTTTACATAAATATCATAATCTGAATAGTTTTATTCAGAATAATAAAACTATTTATGTTTTTTCAAAAGAAAATAAAAGACTATTTTGGTTCCTCTACAATTCTTATGTATCTGAATGTGAATTTTTATTGGTTTTTCTTCGTAAACAATCCTGTTATTTACGATCAACATCTTCTGTAGCCTTTCTTGAACGTTTACATTTCTATGGAAAAATGGAACATGTAGTGTGTTGTAATAATTTTCAGAAGACC